TATATCTATCGCTTTTGCTTCATTGATTTGATTCTCTCAATAGATACCGAGATTCATATTGGAAATAAAAAATATAGTAATTCAAACTATAAGACATAGGAGTAATTCAGATTGATCAGAACAAATAGATATAGCAAATAAATGGAATTGGATGCTATGTCAATCCCATATATGGAATTGATATTCGCATATATCAAGATAATATTGTAGATTGATATATAGATCCATATCAAATGCAGCCTCTATCTTTATTTTATTCCAGGGGGCAGCTTTATAACAAGAATCTAACTAATAAATAGTATGGTAGAAAGATTTATCTATTTCTTTCTACCATACTATCTATCTATTAGAATACTGCCGATTCTAGTCCACTCATTTCTTTCATTTAAGACATGAAATTGGAATCTTTTTCATTTTATTTCGTCAATTTTGGCTAAGAACTCAGAAGTCAAGTTTCATTCAAATTAGTTAATAATTAATCGTTTTGACTGACTGTTTTTACATAAATGATAAGTAGAAAAGCGGTAGGAACTAGAATAAATAGTGCAGTAGCAATAAATGCAAGAATATTTACTTCCATAATCTCATCGGTTTTTTACTTCGCAATAACTCGGGATTTAATCCCATAGAGATGATAAATCTTTGGCCTGTAAATTCAATGAATGAATATTACCTCTCGATGATCTTGAATCAGATCAATATCATGAATAACAATATCTGAACTATCAAATAAATTCGTCGTCGAGAATTGAATAGTATAACATAGGAAGTTCTTTTATCCATACCGCCCCAAACTTGGATTGCTGACCTAACCCAAAATTCCTTTATTTATTTATCATTTTTTATTATCTGTTCTTTTTTTCTCTCTAATCTATCTAGTTCCTTCTTGTACAATCATCTGATGAAGTCTCATCAAATAGCTCTTCCACTTCCAGTGGTCACATAGTTACAAACCCAAACAAACAATAAAAGCTAAATGGAAAAAGAAAGGGGTTTAGAACGAAACTATTTTTGACTTGGAAGACAAAGAAGTGTGATAAAGATGAGACCGTATAAAATGAATATTCATCAAATTGACTATTTTCCGATTTGTTCTTTCGTCGATGGGGCCTTAAAACAAAATGAAAAATAGGAAAAATGATTCATTCGCCTTTCTAAGAGGAGTAGTATCTTTGGTTGATCTGTCCTTCCCCCTCCTTTCTTCGTAGATTATTAGCCCCGGGACACCTATACCAAAAGCTCAGTGTGCAATTTGCATGAAATCTATTTTGCAACTTCAAACTAGTAAGTCAGGTTCCATAAATCCGTAGCCAGAAAAATAAATTGTTTTTTTTTTTGTTTTTTCTGGAAAGTATTTTCTTAGATTCAATTTTGTATTGGACAAGAAAGGAATTCCTTTTGTGTATGCGCGCCTCAAAAAAGTATAGTACTCGATTCCATTACATGCATCGGGGGCAATCGAAAAAGCCAGCATTTCTTGGAATACTGACTATAATGCTACCAATAATTGTACTAATCCAACCGCATATGTCTTTCTCCTACCAAAAGGAAAGAAAAAAGAAATAAGGATTTCCCCTTTGCTTTGACAATGGAATTCTTACCCCGGTCCCCTTCAGAAAAAGGGAGAGATTTTTTGATATATTTATTGGATCCGTCGGGACTGACGGGGCTCGAACCCGCAGCTTCCGCCTTGACAGGGCGGTGCTCTGACCAATTGAACTACAATCCCAGGGAAATACGGGATCTAGCAGAAAATTTGATTCTTTTTTATCTCCGGATCGGGTATTTCTGAAGTACAAAGGGAGTTATATCATCTCATGGCGGATTGGCGAATTATTGGGCCGAGCTGGATTTGAACCAGCGTAGACATATTGCCAACGAATTTACAGTCCGTCCCCATTAACCGCTCGGGCATCGACCCAGGAAGAATCAATTTTCGACTTATTGGTAATCCATGATCAATTTCCTTTCGTAGTACCCTACCCCCAGGGGAATTCGAATCCCCGCTGCCTCCTTGAAAGAGAGATGTCCTAAACCACTAGACGATGGGGGCCCGCTTGACCAACGGCCATCATACTATGATCATAGTATGATCCGTTTTTTGAAATTGTCAATATAATCAAATGATTCTAGCCGAGGGATCTTTCCCCCTTTCAGAATTGCATAGAATTGTTTTTTATTCGTCATTGACGAATTATTCATTAGAATCGACATTAGAAATCTAGTAGTAGTATTTTTTTTTTTTTTTTAATTATTTCAATTGAATTTATTTCTATTCGAGTCGGTCTTGAAACAATTCATTGCATTTTCTCCTGGACTTCCTAGGTAAATCCATTTTATTATTCAACAATGAGCCACTAGACACTATGTATCTAATGCACGTACTTAATGCATATATACTTATGTTTATAATATATGTACATATAGATATTTTATCCACATAGTGAATAATTCCGGAATTAAATAAAAAAGGCCCTTTTAACTCAGTGGTAGAGTAACG